TCCTTACATCCCCTACCACAGGTGGGGTGACAGCTAGTTTTGGTATGTTGGGAGATATCATTATTGCCGAACCCAACGCTTACATTGCATTTGCGGGTAAAAGAGTAATTGAACAAACATTGAATAAGACAGTACCTGAGGATTCACAAGTGGCTGAATATTTATTCCATAAGGGCTTATTCGATCCAATCGTACCACGTAATCCTTTAAAGGTCGTTCTGAGTGAATTATTTCGGCTACATGCTTTCTTTCCTTTGAATCAAACTTAGATTAAGTAGAGCCGTAGAGTAGAGTCTTAATTTAATAATTAATTTAATAAAACGGAATCCTTTTTTTTTTTGAAATGAAAATTATGAAATTATAAGACAAGAACAAGAAAATAACTAATATTATGAATAAGAAAAAGGTGGATTATCATACATATATTTCGTGTAGAAACATGTAGAAGGGTGAATAAGTCCGTTTATTTACATATTTTTTATATACACATTTATTGAATTTTTGAATAAATATTTATTCAAAAAATACTTATATTAAAACATATACTTATATATTCCTTATTTAAGTATATACTCACTTAGGTATACTTAGTATAATATAATAATTATATTTATATAAAATAAATAAAAAATTATATAAAAAAAATAATAAAATAAATATTATATATGAATTATATATTATATATGAATTATAAAATATCTTTCTAACAATATAAGGTTAAAATAAAAATAACAGGTACAAATATTAAATCGAGGTACCCATTCAATGATAACTCTCAACAACTTTCCTTCCATTTTTGTGCCTTTAGTAGGCTTAGTATTTCCGGCAATTGCAATGGTTTCTTTATCTCTTCATGTTCAAAAAAACAAGATTTTTTAGATACTATAGGGACAAATTTTATCCATTTTTTTTTTTTCAAAACGGACTTGGATCATAACACCCATATCTATTTAGTAGAATATGGTATAACATGTTGCTTCTTTCGAGCATAAGCTCTTATGTATGTGTAAACATGATATAGGGGTAAATTCATTTTTCAAATGGATCGACATCGGGGATAATTTCGGAAACGTAAAGTCAATATATCTATATATATGTGGATAGCTATAGGAAATCGTATGAAAGAGATGTTATTCTTTTAGTTTCGATCTAAGCAATTCGATGAATTATTCTTAAAGGTTCACATCATAGTAGTGCTGGTTGATGAAAGTTACTTCGGAAACAAAAAAAGTAAAATCCAATTTATTTTTGTTATTTTTCCAATTCTAATAAAATGCAACTAGGTCTAGTAAGAATATGAGTTGGCGATCAGAACGTATATGGATAGAACTTATAGCGGGATCTCGAAAAATAAGTAATTTCGGCTGGGCCCTTATTCTTTTTTTAGGTTCATTAGGGTTTGTATTGGTTGGAACCTCCAGTTATTTTGGTAGGAATTTTATATCTTTATTTCCTTCTCAGCAAATCCATTTTTTTCCACAAGGGATCGTGATGTCTTTCTATGGGATCGCGGGTCTTTTTATTAGTTCTTACTTGTGGTGCACAATTTTGTGGAATGTAGGTAGTGGTTATGATAGATTCGATATAAAAGAGGGCATAGTGTGCATTTTTCGTTGGGGATTCCCTGGAAAAAACCGTCGCATATTCCTCCGATTCCTTATGAAAGACATTCAGTCCATCAGAATAGAAAATAAAGAGGGTATTTTTGCTCGTCGGGTCCTTTATATGGAAATCAGAGGCCAGGGGTCCATTCCCTTGACGCGTACTGATGAGAATTTGACTCCACGAGAAATTGAGCAAAAAGCTGCTGAATTGGCCTATTTCTTGCGCGTACCAATTGAAGTATTTTGAAAAAAGAAACTGAAGAATTAATACTTTGCAAGAGGGAAAAAACTCAAGAATCCTCTTTTTTTCTATACCATAAGTTAACGGAAGTTGCTTATTCGAACCAAAGTAAACGTATCCGAAACAACCCTAAAACGAAAATTTTTGTGTCCATAATTTTTTTTTTTCAAAATATTTGATATTTTTTGTAATAGAACAGGAGTTCTTTCGTCTCGAAATCCCACTAATATTAATTTAATTTGAAGTGGGCTCTTTTTTATTCTATTTCTGTATTCTTTCTAGATTCAAGGACTAACCACTATACTGCATCACAAAAAAAACTCCGAAATGGATTAATGGGCTAGATGACTTGGAATATAACTTATGCTTGAGAAAAATATTAGTATCATATAGAGTCGACGCATGGGGTAAGTTCATTAAAACTTCAAAAATTCACAGACGAAAAAATGGCAAAAAATAAAGTATTCATTTCCCTTCTATATCTTGCATCTATAGTATTTTTGCCTTGGTGGATCTCTCTCTCATTTCAAAAAAGTCTGGAATCTTGGATTACAAATTGGTGGAATATTAGGCAATCCGAAATTCTTTTGAATGATATTCAAGAAAAGAGTATTCTAAAAAAATTCATAGACTTAGAGGAACTCCTTCGTTTGGAGGAAATGATAAAGGAATACCCGGAAACACATTTACAAAAGCTTCGCGTTGAAATCTACAAAGAAACGATCCAATTGATCAAGATGCACAATGAGGATCGTATCCATACAATTTTACACTTCTCGACAAATATAATCTGTTTCGTTATTCTAAGTGGTTATTCTATTTTAGGTAATGAAGAACTTGTTATTCTTAACTCTTGGGTTCAAGAATTCCTATATAACTTAAGCGACACAATAAAAGCTTTTTCTATTCTTTTATTAACTGATTTATGTATAGGATTCCATTCGCCCCACGGTTGGGAATTAATGATTGGCTCTGTCTACAAAGATTTTGGATTTGCTCATAATGATCAAATTATATCCGGTCTTGTTTCTACTTTTCCAGTCATTTTAGATACAATTTTTAAATATTGGATCTTTCGCTATTTAAATCGTGTATCTCCTTCACTTGTAGTGATTTATCATTCAATGAACGACTGAAAAATAATCGACCGACCTAATTAGAATATTTGGTACTTTGTACATAAGCAAAACATTTAAAATTGTACTTAATCTTTCTACCCAGCCAAGTTATTTCTCCAATATTTCAGAAAATTTATTTCATTAAATAGCAAAATTATAGATAGGGAACTCTACTAGCGACCTACCTAATTTTATTGTAGAAAATTTCGGGATCAATGATTGGATCATGCAAACTAAAAAAACCTTTTCGTCGATAAAGAAAGAGATTACTCGATCCATTTCCGTATCGCTCATGATAATGATATATATAATAACTCAGGCACCCATTTCAAATGCCTATCCCATTTTTGCACAGCAGGGTTATGAAAATCCACGAGAAGCAACTGGCCGTATTGTATGTGCCAATTGCCATTTAGCTAATAAACCCGTGGATATCGAGGTTCCACAAGCGGTACTTCCGGATACTGTATTTGAAGCAGTTGTTCGAATTCCCTATGATCTGCAAGTGAAACAAGTTCTTGCTAATGGTAAAAAAGGAGCTTTGAATGTAGGGGCTGTTCTTATTTTACCCGAGGGGTTTGAACTAGCCCCCCCCGATCGTATTTCGCCTGAGATTAAAGAAAAGATAGGAAATCTGGCTTTTCAAAGTTACCGCCCTACTAAAAAAAATATTCTTGTGATAGGTCCTGTTCCTGGTCAGAAATATAGTGAAATCACCTTTCCTATTCTTTCCCCGGACCCCGCTACTAAGAAAGATGTTCACTTCTTAAAATATCCCATATATGTAGGCGGGAACAGAGGAAGGGGTCAGATTTATCCCGACGGGAGCAAAAGTAACAATAATGTTTATAATGCTACAGCAGCAGGTATAGTAAGCAAAATCATACGAAAAGAGAAAGGGGGTTACGAAATAACCATAGTGGAGGCATCGGATGGGCGTCAAGTGGTTGATATTATCCCTCCAGGGCCAGAACTTCTTGTTTCCGAGGGCGAATCCATCAAACTTGATCAACCATTAACAAGTAATCCTAATGTGGGCGGATTTGGTCAGGGGGATGCGGAAGTAGTACTTCAAGATCCATTACGTGTCCAAGGCCTTTTGCTCTTCTTGGCATCTGTTATTTTGGCACAAATTTTTTTAGTTCTTAAAAAGAAACAGTTTGAGAAGGTTCAATTGTCCGAAATGAATTTCTAGATCCTCAGATTTTTCAACATTAAGCTCTAAAAAGAAACAAACTCTTGTTGGCAATTAGATTATGTAATAATTATATTATGTAATTGTGTATGATCATTGTGTATGATCAAAAAATTTTTGTTTGTTTCTTTTTTTTTTTCTACCAGATTTCGGGAATTACTTATACCGGTCATGAGATGTATATTTTGAAGAAGACTATTTTATTTTACTTATCTCTTTTTTGTTTTTTCATTCCAAATCGAAGTGTTATAGAATGAATCCGTAGTTTTCTATTCGAATAGAACGAAAACAAAAGATAAATAGGTGGAAAATAAAATATAAACCAAAGTATAAATGAAAGGAATAAAGGGTTTGATTTTCATTTTAGGGGGGGGGGGTTGTTCGTCTCCTAGTCCTTGACACAAGAAAAGGGATCTTCCCCAACCCCTTCTTGTGTCGAATTAATAATGATTCTTGATCCTGTTCGTCAAAAATGACTATTCGTAGTTTCCATTTTTTTCTCGGTTTATCATAACCTTTTTTCGATTTATCATGTTAAGTAGTGGACAAACAAAAATATAGGTAAATTTATTGAACAAATACAAATAGAACTTTTGAACAAATACAAATAGAACTTTTTCAAGTTCAATGAACTTCGAAAATCGAAAAAAGGAAATTTTGATTAGATTAAATAGAGTAAGGTTCTATTTTATTAGTATAGTATAGAAAGGGTTTGCATGATACCTAATAGATATAAATCTATATATAGAACTATATAAAATTGTGAGTCATTCTAAAAGGGGAAATTGAGTAATTACTTCTTTGTTTTCATTTTGAAAGTATTCACAGATACCTTCGAGTAA